GCTAGCGTAGCTTAATTAAAGCATAACACTGAAGATGTTAAGATGGGCCCTAGAAAGCCCCGCAGGCACAAAGGCTTGGTCCTGACTTTACTGTCAGCTTTAGCTATACTTACACATGCAAGTATCCGCCCCCCTGTGAGAATGCCCACAGTTCCCTGCTTGGGAACAAGGAGCTGGTATCAGGCACACCCTCTGTAGCCCATGACACCTTGCTTAGCCACACCCTCAAGGGAAATCAGCAGTGATAGATATTAAGCTATGAGTGAAAACTTGACTTAGTTAAAGCTAAGAGGGCCGGTAAAACTCGTGCCAGCCACCGCGGTTATACGAGAGGCCCAAGTTGACAGACAACGGCGTAAAGAGTGGTTAAGGAAACCCAAAAACTAAAGCCGAACGCTCTCAGAGCTGTTATACGCATCCGAAGGTATGAAGCCCAACTACGAAAGTGGCTTTACATCACCCGAACCCACGAAAGCTAAGAAACAAACTGGGATTAGATACCCCACTATGCTTAGCCCTAAACATCGATTATTTACTACACCCTAGATCCGCCCGGGAATTACGAGCATAAGTTTAAAACCCAAAGGACTTGGCGGTGCTTAACATCCACCTAGAGGAGCCTGTTCTAGAACCGATAACCCCCGTTCAACCTCACCCTCCCTTGCTTTTCCCGCCTATATACCACCGTCGTCAGCTTACCCTGTGAAGGTTTTATAGTAAGCAAAGTTGGCACAGCCTAAAACGTCAGGTCGAGGTGTAGTGCATGAGAGGGGAAGAAATGGGCTACATTCGCTACTAATAGCGAATTACGAATGTTGCATTGAAACATGCAGCTGAAGGAGGATTTAGCAGTAAGCAGAAAGCAGAGCGTCCCGCTGAAACTGGCCCTAAAGCGCGCACACACCGCCCGTCACCCTCCCCAAGCTTCCGGCCCTAATTAACTAAAACCCTACAACTGCAAAGGAGAGGAAAGTCGTAACATGGTAAGTGTACCGGAAGGTGCGCTTGGAAAAATCAGAGTGTAGCTAAGCTAGAATAGCATCTCCCTTACACTGAGAAGTCATCCGTGCAAATCGGATCACCCTGACACCTATCAGCTAGCCCCACCCCTCAACAACAACAAATCAACATAAATAACCCCAAAAACACGCAAGATTACACGAACTAAACCATTCTCCCACCCTAGTATGGGCGACAGAAAAGGAACTAGTGGAGCAATAGAGAAAGTACCGCAAGGGAACGCTGAAAGAGAGATGAAATAGCCCAGTAAAGCTTAAAAAAACAGAGATTTAAACTCGTACCTTTTGCATCATGATTTAGCTAGCACCCTCAAGCAAAGAGCCCTTTAGTTTGATAACCCGAAACTAGGTGAGCTACTCCAAGACAGCCTATCAATTAGGGCGAACCCGTCTCTGTGGCAAAAGAGTGGGAAGAGCTTCGAGTAGAGGTGACAGACCTACCGAACCTAGTAATAGCTGGTTGCCTGGGAACTGGATAGAAGTTCAGCCTCATGGCTTCTCCCTTCACCTCCGTACTAACTTCCTCCGGATACTGTAAGAAACCATGAGAGTTAGTCAAAGGGGGTACAGCCCCTTTGAACCAAGATACAACTTTTACAGGTGGGTAAAGATCATAATAATTAAGGAAAAATGTTTGGGTGGGCCTAAAAGCAGCCATCCCCATAGAAAGCGTTAAAGCTCGGACATACTACTCCTCCTCTTATCCTGATAACTTTATCTCAGCCCCCTAACCTTACCAGGCCGCCCCATGCCAACATGGGCGTGACCATGCTAATATGAGTAATAAGAGAGCCCTACCCCTCTCTCCTCGCACACGTGTAAATCGGAACGGACTACCCACCGAAACTTAACGGCCCCAAACAAAGAGGGTATTGAAAAATTACCTAAACAAACCAGAAAACCATCCATCTCCTTACCGTTAACCCCACACTGGTGTGCCACAAAGGAAAGACTAAAAGAAAGAGAAGGAACTCGGCAAACACATAAAGCCTCGCCTGTTTACCAAAAACATCGCCTCTTGCAAAACTAAAGAATAAGAGGTCCCGCCTGCCCAGTGACAACTAGTTCAACGGCCGCGGTATTTTGACCGTGCAAAGGTAGCGTAATCACTTGTCTTTTAAATGAAGACCTGTATGAATGGCATAACGAGGGCTTAGCTGTCTCCTCTATCCAGTCAATGAAATTGATCTCCCCGTGCAGAAGCGGGGATAAAACCATAAGACGAGAAGACCCTATGGAGCTTTAGACACTAGGGCAGATCACGTTAAACAACTCCCAATAAAGAACAAAACTGAATGAGTCCTGCTTAAATGTCTTCGGTTGGGGCGACCATGGGGAAATAAAAAACCCCCACGTGGACTGGGAGCACCCTCCCCCTCTTCCCTCCTCCCAAAACTGAGAGCTACCGCTCTAATTAACAGAAATTCTGACCAAAAATGATCCGGCAACGCCGATCAACGGACCAAGTTACCCTAGGGATAACAGCGCAATCCCCTTTTAGAGCCCATATCGACAAGGGGGTTTACGACCTCGATGTTGGATCAGGACATCCTAATGGTGCAGCCGCTATTAAGGGTTCGTTTGTTCAACGATTAAAGTCCTACGTGATCTGAGTTCAGACCGGAGTAATCCAGGTCAGTTTCTATCTATGCTATGATCTTTTCTAGTACGAAAGGACCGAAAAGAAGAGGCCCCTGCTTTAAGTACGCCTCACCCCCACCTAATGAAAGCATCTAAACTAGGCAAGAGGGCATGCCCTTCATGCCCAAGAGAACGGCATGTTAAGGTGGCAGAGCCCGGCAACTGCAAAAGACCTAAGCCCTTTCCACAGAGGTTCAAATCCTCTCCTTAGCTATGATCTCCACACTTATCACACATATCCTCAACCCTCTAGCCTTCATCGTCCCCGTCCTCCTAGCCGTTGCATTCCTCACCCTCCTCGAACGAAAAGTCCTAGGTTATATACAATTACGAAAAGGCCCAAACGTTGTTGGACCTTACGGCCTTCTTCAACCTATCGCCGATGGCGTAAAACTATTTATTAAAGAACCCGTTCGCCCCTCCACCTCCTCCCCCGTTTTATTCCTCCTCACCCCCATACTAGCTCTTACCCTTGCCCTCACTCTTTGAGCCCCTATGCCCCTCCCCTACCCTGTTGTAGATTTAAATCTAGGTATTCTTTTCATCCTAGCACTATCAAGCCTCGCAGTCTACTCCATCCTAGGCTCAGGCTGAGCCTCCAACTCAAAATACGCCCTCATCGGGGCCCTTCGTGCCGTGGCCCAAACCATTTCCTATGAAGTCAGCTTAGGACTCATCCTCCTTAACATCATCATTTTCACAGGGGGATTCACCCTCCAAACCTTCAACACCGCCCAAGAAGGCATTTGACTAGTCCTTCCAGCCTGACCCCTAGCAGCAATATGATACATTTCTACCCTGGCAGAAACCAATCGTGCTCCCTTCGACCTAACAGAAGGTGAATCCGAACTAGTCTCTGGGTTCAACGTCGAATACGCAGGGGGCCCCTTCGCCCTATTCTTCCTAGCAGAATACGCCAACATCTTACTTATAAATACACTCTCTGCCACCCTGTTCTTAGGAGCTTCTCATATTCCTACTATTCCTGAACTTACTGCTGTAAACCTTATAACTAAAGCAGCACTACTATCCATTGTATTCCTATGAGTTCGAGCCTCCTACCCTCGATTCCGATACGATCAACTCATGCACCTTATCTGAAAAAACTTCCTCCCCTTAACACTTGCACTGGTTATTTGACACCTCGCACTGCCAATCGCATTCGCCGGCCTCCCACCCCAACTCTAACCCCGGAGCTGTGCCTGAAATAAAGGGCCACTTTGATAGAGTGAACCATGGGGGTTAAAGTCCCCCCGGCTCCTTAGAAAGAAGGGATTCGAACCCTACCTAAAGAGATCAAAACTCTTAGTGCTTCCACTACACCACTTCCTAGTAAAGTCAGCTAAACAAGCTATTGGGCCCATACCCCAAATATGTAGGTTAAACCCCTTCCTCTACTAATGAACCCGTACATTTTAGCCACCTTACTGTTTGGACTAGGCCTAGGTACCACAGTTACGTTTGCTAGCTCACACTGGCTCCTAGCATGAATGGGGTTAGAAATTAATACCCTCGCCATCCTTCCCCTTATGGCCCAACATCACCACCCCCGGGCAGTTGAAGCAACCACCAAATATTTCCTCACTCAGGCTACCGCAGCCGCCATACTGTTATTCGCTAGCACAACTAACGCTTGACTTACCGGCCAATGAGACATTCTCCACATATCCCACCCCCTCCCTACAACAATAATCACTCTTGCTTTAGCCCTAAAAATTGGACTGGCTCCAACACACACCTGACTTCCCGAAGTACTCCAAGGGCTAGACCTAACCACAGGACTCATTTTATCTACCTGACAAAAACTAGCACCCTTCGCCCTCCTTCTACAAATCCAAACAACTAACCCTACGATTCTTATTCTGCTCGGAGTCCTATCAACACTCGTAGGCGGCTGAGGAGGCTTAAACCAGGCCCAATTACGAAAAATTCTTGCTTATTCCTCAATCGCACACCTAGGCTGAATGATTTTAGTCCTACAATTCTCCCCTTCTCTTACCCTCCTAGCATTACTCACATATTTCATTATGACATTCTCAACTTTCCTAGTTTTTAAACTCAATAAATCAACCAATATTAATACACTCGCCACCTCCTGAGCTAAAGCCCCCATCCTCACATCACTCGCACCCCTCGTTCTCCTCTCACTAGGGGGCCTTCCCCCTCTCACAGGCTTCATGCCAAAATGACTAATCCTTCAAGAACTAGCCAAACAAGACCTAGCCCCCTTGGCCACCCTAGCTGCTCTGACTGCCCTCCTCAGTCTTTACTTCTACCTTCGTATCTCCTACGCTATAACCTTAACTATATTCCCCAATAACTTAACAGGTACAACCCCATGACGATTCTCGTCCTCCCAACTTTCCCTACCCTTGGCCATCTCAACCACAGCAACAATCTCCCTCCTTCCCCTTACACCCGCCGCAGTTGCCCTTCTCAGCCCCTAAGGGACTTAGGATAGCACAAGACCAAGAGCCTTCAAAGCCCTAAGCGGGAGTGAAAATCTCCCAGTCCCTGATAAGACTTGCGGGACACTACCCCACATCTCCTGCATGCAAAACAGACACTTTAATTAAGCTAAAGCCTTCCTAGATAGGCAGGCCTCGATCCTACAAACTCTTAGTTAACAGCTAAGTGCTCAAACCAGCGAGCATCTATCTACCTTTCCCCCGCCTAATCAAACAGATAATAGGCGGGGGAAAGCCCCGGCAGGTAATTAGCCTGCTTCTTTAGATTTGCAATCTAATATGTAAAACACCTCAGGGCTTGGTAAGAAGAGGATTCGAACCTCTGTCTATGGGGCTACAATCCACCGCTTAAAACTCAGCCATCCTACCTGTGGCAATCACACGTTGATTTTTCTCGACCAATCACAAAGACATCGGCACCCTCTATCTAGTATTCGGTGCTTGAGCCGGAATGGTGGGCACTGCCCTGAGCCTTCTAATTCGAGCTGAACTTAGCCAACCTGGCGCTTTACTAGGCGATGATCAAATTTATAACGTAATCGTTACAGCCCACGCCTTCGTAATAATCTTCTTTATAGTAATGCCAATTATGATTGGAGGTTTCGGAAACTGACTGATTCCTCTAATGATCGGAGCCCCAGACATGGCCTTCCCTCGAATAAACAACATGAGCTTTTGACTGCTCCCTCCCTCATTCCTTCTTCTCCTCGCCTCCTCCGGAGTTGAAGCCGGGGCCGGCACAGGGTGAACCGTTTACCCACCTCTAGCAGGTAACCTAGCCCACGCAGGAGCATCTGTTGACCTAACTATTTTCTCCCTCCATCTAGCTGGTATTTCTTCCATCTTAGGAGCTATCAACTTTATCACTACCATCATTAACATGAAACCAGCTGCCGTTTCAATGTACCAAATCCCCCTATTCGTCTGAGCAGTACTGATTACAGCTGTCCTTCTACTCCTTTCTCTGCCCGTCCTAGCTGCTGGGATCACAATGCTTCTCACAGATCGCAATCTTAACACTGCCTTCTTCGACCCAGCAGGGGGTGGTGACCCAATCCTTTATCAACACCTATTCTGATTCTTTGGGCACCCAGAGGTTTATATTCTTATTCTACCAGGTTTCGGAATGATCTCCCATATTGTTGCCTATTATTCTGGTAAAAAAGAACCTTTCGGCTATATGGGTATGGTTTGAGCTATGATGGCTATTGGCCTTCTAGGCTTCATTGTCTGAGCCCATCACATGTTTACAGTCGGAATGGACGTTGACACCCGTGCCTACTTCACGTCTGCTACAATGATCATTGCCATCCCAACGGGTGTTAAAGTCTTTAGCTGACTCGCAACCCTTCACGGAGGCTCTATCAAATGAGAAACTCCACTTCTATGAGCCCTTGGCTTCATCTTCCTATTTACAGTTGGAGGACTAACCGGGATCGTGCTTGCCAACTCCTCGCTAGACATTGTCCTTCACGATACATACTACGTAGTAGCCCACTTCCACTACGTTCTCTCTATGGGTGCCGTCTTTGCCATTGTTGCCGCTTTCGTGCACTGATTCCCCCTATTTACCGGTTACACGCTTCACAGCACATGAACAAAAATCCACTTCGGAGTAATGTTTGTAGGTGTTAACCTCACATTCTTCCCACAACACTTCCTAGGACTAGCTGGTATGCCTCGGCGATACTCAGACTACCCAGACGCCTACACCCTGTGAAATACAGTTTCCTCTATTGGATCCCTTGTCTCACTTGTAGCTGTAATTATGTTCCTATTTATTATTTGAGAAGCATTTACAGCCAAACGAGAAGTACTTTCAGTAGAACTCACCGCTACAAACGTAGAGTGACTGCACGGCTGCCCACCCCCATACCACACCTTCGAACAGCCTGCATTTATTCAAGTACGATCAAACTAACGAGAAAGGGAGGAGTTGAACCCCCATGAATTGGTTTCAAGCCAACCACATAACCGCTCTGTCACTTTCTTCATAAGACACTAGTAAAAAGCTATTACACTGCCTTGTCGAGGCAGAATTGCGGGTTAAACCCCCGCGTGTCTTGTTTCATAATGGCACATCCCTCGCAACTAGGATTTCAAGATGCAGCTTCACCTCTGATAGAAGAACTTCTTCATTTCCACGACCACGCCCTAATGATCGTCTTTTTAATCAGCACAATAGTACTTTACATTATTGTGGCTATGGTTACCGCTAAATTTACTGACAAACTCATCTTAGACTCCCAAGAAATTGAAATTATCTGAACCCTCCTTCCCGCAATTATCCTTATTCTTATTGCCCTCCCTTCCCTTCGCATTCTTTACCTAATAGACGAAATTAATGACCCACATTTAACTATTAAAGCCATGGGTCACCAATGATACTGAAGCTATGAGTATACAGACTACGAAGATCTTGGATTTGACTCATACATGATCCCCACCCAAGACCTCACACCCGGTCAATTCCGTCTCTTAGAAGCAGACCACCGAATGGTAATCCCAGTCGAATCACCAATTCGAGTCCTCATTTCCGCCGAAGATGTTCTACACTCCTGAGCCATCCCCTCCCTAGGAGTAAAAGTTGACGCAGTTCCCGGACGACTCAACCAAACAACCTTCATTGTTAATCGACCCGGAGTATTCTATGGACAATGCTCAGAAATTTGCGGGGCTAATCATAGCTTTATACCTATTGTAGTTGAGGCAGTCCCTCTCGAACACTTTGAAAACTGAACCTCTCTAATAATCGAAGACGCCTCGCTAAGAAGCTAAACAGGTCCAGCGTTAGCCTTTTAAGCTAAAGATTGGTGACTACCACCCACCCTTAGCGACATGCCCCAACTTAACCCCACACCCTGATTTGCTATCCTAGCTTTTTCCTGATTGATCTTCCTAACCGTAATTCCCCCTAAAGTCTTAGCACACTCTTTCCCTAATGAACCTACCTCTCACAGCACCGAAAAACCCAAAACAGAACCTTGAAACTGACCATGGTACTAAGCTTCTTCGACCAGTTTATAAGCCCCACCTACCTCGGCATCCCACTAATTGCCCTTGCATTAGCCCTCCCCTGAATCCTGTACCCAACACCATCAAATCGCTGATTAAATAACCGACTACTCACCCTCCAAGGCTGATTCATCAACCGATTTACGCAACAACTACTATTACCCCTTAACCCCGGAGGCCACAAATGAGCCCTTCTCTTCACCTCCCTTATGGTCTTCCTAATCTCATTAAACATGCTAGGCCTACTGCCTTACACCTTCACCCCTACGACCCAACTATCCTTAAACATGGGCCTTGCAGTCCCCCTCTGACTTGCAACAGTTATTATTGGAATACGAAACCAACCAACCCACGCCCTAGGCCACCTCCTCCCTGAAGGAACCCCAACCCTTCTAATCCCCGTTCTTATTATTATCGAAACAATCAGCCTATTCATTCGCCCTCTTGCCCTAGGGGTCCGATTGACTGCTAACTTAACAGCTGGCCACCTACTAATTCAACTTATTGCAACGGCCGCCTTCGTACTCCTCCCCCTTATGCCAACCGTAGCTATTTTAACAGCCACACTCCTATTCTTACTTACCTTACTAGAGGTCGCTGTAGCTATAATTCAAGCTTATGTCTTCGTTCTCCTTCTAAGCCTCTACCTACAAGAAAACGTCTAATGGCCCATCAATCACACCCATACCACATAGTCGACCCCAGCCCGTGACCTTTAACGGGCGCTGTCGCTGCCCTACTAATGACATCAGGTCTCGCAATCTGATTCCACTTCCACTCCGTCTCCCTTATAACATTAGGTACTGCTCTACTTGTCCTAACAATCTGCCAATGATGACGTGACGTCGTCCGAGAAGGCACATTCCAAGGACACCACACCCCTCCTGTCCAAAAAGGTCTTCGATACGGAATAATCCTTTTTATTACTTCTGAAGTGCTCTTCTTCCTAGGTTTCTTCTGAGCCTTTTACCACTCAAGCCTAGCCCCTACACCTGAACTTGGAGGCCACTGACCCCCCACAGGCATTACTGCCTTAGACCCCTTTGAAGTCCCACTTCTTAATACGGCTGTCCTACTTGCTTCCGGAGTAACAGTTACCTGAGCCCACCATAGCATCATGGAGGCAAAACGAAAACAAGCAATCCAATCCCTCGCACTTACAATCCTCCTTGGTGCTTACTTTACCTTCCTGCAAGCCGTCGAGTACAGCGAAGCACCATTTACAATCGCAGACGGGGTCTACGGCGCCACCTTTTTCGTAGCAACCGGATTCCACGGCCTTCACGTCCTTATTGGTTCAACCTTCCTAGCTGTCTGCCTACTCCGACAAATCCGCCACCACTTTACCTCAAGCCACCACTTCGGCTTCGAAGCAGCCGCCTGATACTGACACTTCGTAGATGTTGTCTGACTCTTCCTATACATCTCCATCTACTGATGAGGATCATAATCTTTCTAGTATTAAAGTGAGTATAAGTGACTTCCAATCACCTGGTCTTGGTTAAAATCCAAGGAAAGATAATGAACTTAATCACAACAATTATTACCATTGCTATTGCACTCTCTACTATCCTTGCCATCGTCTCCTTCTGGCTCCCTCAAATAGCCCCCGACCACGAAAAACTCTCTCCATACGAATGCGGATTTGACCCTCTTGGATCTGCCCGACTACCCTTCTCCCTCCGATTCTTTCTCGTTGCAATCCTTTTTCTCCTTTTTGATCTAGAAATTGCCCTACTGCTCCCCCTCCCCTGAGGAGACCAATTAACATCCCCCCTCCTGACCTTCTTCTGGGCTTCCGCCGTCTTAATCCTCCTCACCCTCGGCCTAATCTATGAGTGACTTCAAGGAGGGTTAGAATGAGCCGAATAGGTGGCTAGTCTAAAAAAAACATTTGATTTCGGCTCAAAAACTTGTGGTTAAAGTCCGCAGCTACCTAATGACCCCTGTTCACTTCGCCTTCTCCTCAACCTTTATACTAGGCTTAACGGGCCTGGCCTTCCACCGATACCATCTCCTCTCCGCTCTCCTCTGCTTAGAAGGCATGATGCTCTCCCTATTTATTGCCCTCTCCTTGTGGACCCTTCAACTGGACTCTACTAGCTTCTCAGCAGCCCCTATGCTCCTATTGGCATTTTCAGCCTGTGAAGCAAGTGCAGGCCTTGCCCTGTTAGTAGCCACTGCCCGCACCCACGGAACTGACCGCCTACAAAGCCTAAACCTCCTACAATGCTAAAAATTCTCATCCCCACCCTTATGCTAGTCCCCACAACCTGACTCACCCCCGCCAAATGACTTTGGCCCTCCACTCTCTCCCACAGCTTCATTATTGCCCTATTCAGCCTCACCTGACTTAAAAACCTATCAGAAACCGGCTGATCCTCATTAGGGTTATACATAGCAACAGACTCTTTGTCAACCCCCCTTCTAGTCCTCACCTGCTGGCTCCTCCCCCTAATAATTCTTGCAAGCCAAAACCACATAGCCCCCGAACCAATCAACCGCCAACGAATATATATTACACTCCTAACCTCCTTGCAATTTTTCCTAATTATGGCCTTTAGCGCTACCGAAGTAATTATGTTTTATGTTATATTTGAAGCAACCCTTATCCCCACCCTCATCATTATTACCCGGTGGGGTAATCAAACAGAACGCCTTAACGCGGGAACATACTTTCTCTTCTATACCCTAGCCGGCTCCCTCCCGCTCCTAGTTGCCCTCCTCCTTTTACAAAACAGCGCAGGCACCCTATCACTCCTAACCCTGCAATACTCTGACCCCCTCCCCCTCACCTCTTACGCAGACAAGTTATGGTGAGCCGGCTGCTTAATAGCCTTCCTAGTAAAAATACCTCTATACGGCGTACACCTCTGACTTCCAAAAGCACACGTCGAAGCCCCTATCGCCGGCTCCATAATCCTTGCTGCCGTCCTACTTAAATTAGGAGGCTACGGTATAATACGAATGATGATGGTACTAGAGCCCCTCACCAAAGAATTAAGCTACCCCTTCATCATCTTTGCCCTCTGAGGGGTTATTATAACCGGCTCCATCTGCCTCCGCCAGACAGACCTAAAATCCCTCATCGCTTACTCTTCTGTCAGCCATATGGGACTAGTCGCAGGCGGAATTCTCATTCAAACCCCCTGAGGCTTTACAGGAGCCCTCATTCTTATAATCGCACATGGTTTAACCTCCTCCGCTTTATTCTGCTTAGCAAACACCAACTATGAGCGAACACATAGCCGAACCATGCTTCTAGCACGAGGCCTTCAAATAGTCCTCCCTTTAATAGCCACATGATGGTTCATCTCTAGCCTGGCCAACCTCGCCCTCCCCCCTCTACCTAACCTCATAGGTGAGTTAATGATCATCACCTCCCTCTTTAACTGATCTTGGTGGACCTTAGCACTCACAGGAGCCGGCACCCTCATTACTGCTGGATACTCACTGTACATGTTCCTCATGACACAACGAGGCCCACTCCCAGCACATATCATCTCCCTAGACCCTACCCACTCCCGTGAGCACTTACTGATCATCCTGCACCTCATCCCCCTACTCCTCCTCATCCTTAAGCCAGAACTGATCTGAGGCTGGACCGCCTGTAGATATAGTTTAATAAAAATGTCAGATTGTGATTCTGAAGATAGGGGTTAAACCCCTCTTATCCACCGAGAGAGGCTCGTTAGCAGCGAAGACTGCTAATCTTCGCCACCCTGGTTAGACCCCACGGCTCACTCGCCCAAGCTCCTATAGGATAACAGCTCATCCGTTGGTCTTAGGAACCAAAGATTCTTGGTGCAAATCCAAGTAGCAGCTATGCACCCCACTTCACTTATGATAACATCAAGTTTAATCATTATTTTTACATTACTTGGATACCCCCTACTCACAACCCTCTCCCCCCGCCCCCAAGAACCTCACTGAGCCCTCTCCCAAGTTAAAACAGCAGTCAAACTAGCCTTCTTCGTAAGCCTACTACCTCTCTTCTTGTTCCTTAATGAAGGCCTGGAAACAATCATTACCAGCTGAAACTGGATGAACACTATTACCTTCGACGTCAACATTAGCCTTAAGTTCGACCACTACTCTATTATCTTCACCCCTATTGCCCTCTACGTAACATGATCTATCCTAGAGTTTGCATCCTGATACATGCATGCAGACCCATACATGAACCGCTTCTTCAAATACCTCTTAATCTTCCTTATCGCCATGATTGTCCTGGTCACAGCTAACAATATGTTTCAACTTTTTATTGGCTGAGAAGGCGTCGGAATTATGTCTTTCCTCCTTATCGGATGATGATATGGCCGAGCCGATGCAAACACCGCAGCCCTTCAAGCAGTACTATACAACCGAGTTGGAGATGTTGGTCTAATTTTTGCCATAGCCTGAATAGCAACAAACCTCAACTCATGAGAAATGCAACAAATATTCGCGGCCTCCAAAAACCTAGACCTCACATTCCCTCTATTAGGGCTTATTATTGCAGCAACTGGTAAATCGGCCCAATTCGGCCTGCACCCCTGGCTCCCATCAGCCATGGAGGGCCCTACACCGGTCTCTGCCCTACTACACTCAAGTACCATGGTAGTAGCAGGCATTTTCCTCCTCGTACGAATAAGCCCTCTGATAGAGAACAACCCTACCGCTCTTACTATCTGTCTATGCCTGGGTGCCCTAACAACACTTTTCACTGCCACCTGTGCCCTTACCCAAAATGACATTAAAAAAATCGTCGCTTTCTCTACATCTAGTCAACTTGGCCTTATGATGGTTACTATTGGACTCAACCAACCCCAACTAGCCTTCCTCCACATCTGTACTCACGCCTTCTTCAAAGCAATACTCTTCTTATGCTCAGGCTCCATTATCCACAGCTTAAACGACGAACAAGACATTCGAAAAATAGGAGGTATGCACCACCTCACCCCCTTCACATCCTCCTGCCTAACCATCGGAAGCCTTGCCCTCACAGGCACCCCTTTCTTAGCAGGCTTCTTCTCAAAAGATGCAATCATTGAAGCCCTCAACACATCACACCTAAACGCCTGAGCCCTCACTCTTACCCTCCTAGCCACCTCATTCACAGCAATCTACAGCCTTCGTGTCGTTTTCTTCGTCTCCATGGGTCATCCTCGATTTAACTCCCTCTCACCTATCAACGAAAACAACCCAGCCGTCCTAAATCCCATTAAACGACTAGCTTGGGGAAGCATCATCGCTGGCCTCCTCATCACCTCCAACATCCTCCCCCTAAAAACACCCGTTATATCTATACCCCCTCTACTTAAACTAGCCGCTCTTGCAGTCACAATCACTGGCCTTCTTATTGCACTCGAACTGGCCTCCTTAACAAGCAAACAATTTAAACCCACCCCCCTTCTCCCAACCCACCACTTCTCCAACATGCTTGGCTTCTTCCCAGCAATTATTCACCGCTTCACCCCAAAACTAAATCTGGTCCTAGGCCAAACAATTGCTAGCCAAATAGTAGACCAAACCTGACTAGAAAAAACAGGCCCTAAAGCCGTAACCTCCCTCAGTCTCCCTTTAGTTACAACCACAAGTAACCTTCAACAAGGTATAATCAAAACATACCTCACCCTGTTCCTTCTTACACTTACCCTCATAACACTATTACTCTCATATTAAACTGCCCGAAGGGCCCCTCGACTCAGCCCTCGAGTTAACTCCAAAACCACAAACAAAGTAAGTAACAGCGCTCAAGCACTAATAATTAGTATTCATCCTCCTGACGAATACATCAGAGCTACCCCTCCTACATCCCCTCGAAACACAGAAAACTCCCCAAGCTCATCAACCGATACCCAAGAAGACTCGTACCACCCTCCTCAAAACAACCCTGACACCAACACCACCCCTACCATATAGACCACTATATACATCACCACGGGTCGACTCCCTCACGTCTCAGGGTAAGGCTCAGCAGCCAAGGCTGCTGAATACGCAAACACAACCAACATCCCACCTAAATAAATTAAAAACAATACCAAAGATAAAAAAGGGCCCCCATGCCCCACCAAAACCCCACATCCCATACCTGCAACAACCACCAACCCTAAAGCAGCAAAGTATGGAGAAGGATTAGAAGCAACCGCAACTAACCCTAAAACAAAAGAAAGTAAAATAAGATACATGATAAAAGTCATAATTCCTGCCAGGACTCTAACCAGGACTAATGGCTTGAAAAACCACCGTTGTTATTTCAACTACAAGAACCTTAATGGCAAATCTCCGGAAAACCCACCCCCTCCTAAAAATCGCAAATGACGCACTAGTTGACCTCCCCGCCCCCTCTAACATTTCAGTCTGATGAAACTTCGGCTCCCTTCTCGGCCTCTGCTTAGCAACCCAACTCCTTACAGGCCTTTTCCTCGCTATACACTATACCTCAGACATCGCAACAGCCTTCACATCCGTAGCCCATATCTGCCGAGACGTGAATTACGGCTGACTCATTCGAAATATGCATGCCAACGGCGCATCTTTCTTCTTTATCTGCATCTACCTCCATATCGGTCGAGGCCTCTACTATGGCTCTTACCTATATAAAGAAACATGAAACGTGGGTGTCGTCCTTCTACTCCTAGTCATGATAACCGCCTTCGTCGGCTACGTCCTCCCCTGAGGACAAATGTCCTTCTGAGGTGCCACTGTCATTACGAACCTCCTTTCTGCCGTCCCTTACGTCGGCAACACTTTAGTCCAATGAATCTGAGGAGGCTTCTCCGTTGACAACGCCACCCTCACCCGATTCTTTGCCTTCCACTTCCTACTTCCCTTTATTATTGCTGCCATGACTGTAATTCACCTCCTTTTCCTCCACGAAACAGGGTCAAACAACCCCACTGGATTAAACTCAGACGCAGATAAAATTTCATTCCATCCCTACTTCTCCTACAAAGACCTCCTAGGTTTTGCCGCTCTCCTAATTGGTCTGACCTCCCTCGCCCTCTTCTCCCCCAACCTGCTCGGTGACCCCGACAACTTTACGCCGGCAAACCCCCTTGTAACCCCTCCTCACATTAAACCTGAGTGATATTTCCTCTTTGCCTACGCCATCCTACGATCAATTCCTAATAAATTAGGAGGAGTCCTTGCCCTATTAGCATCCATCCTAGTACTAATAGTGGTTCCCATCCTTCATACGTCTAAACAGCGAGGCCTAACCTTCCGACCCCTAACCCAATTCCTATTCTGAACCCTCGTCGCAGATGTGGTTATCCTGACCTGAATCGGCGGCATGCCCGTCGAACATCCATTTATTATCATTGGACAGGTAGCCTCATTCCTGTATTTCTTCCTATTCCTAGTCCTCACTCCACTAGCCGGCTGACTAGAGAACAAAGCTCTCGGATGAGCCTGCACTAGTAGCTCAGTATCAGAGCGCCGGTCTTGTAAACCGGATGCCGGAGGTTAAATTCCTCCCTACTGCTCAAAGAAAGAAGATTTTAACTTCTACCCCTAACTCCCAAAGCTAGGATTCTTACATTAAACTATTCTTTGCGATATTTCAATGACATACATGTAAAATTACCATACCCCGATCCCCAAAAATCGAACGCATGTTTCCCTGTACTCTATTATGGTGGATTACCATTAATTGATTATAACCATACAAGCATGGTTACAACATGCTTTATTGGACATAAAGACATATACTGACCAACATAAAGTGTACCTGCACCTGAGCAGTACAAAGTACAAATCCTGGTTCAAACAACATCAATTGCGACCAAGACTTAGCTATCCAGCCAGGAACTCACATAAACCCTTGTAGCAAGCAATGTAATATGCAATAAGAGATCACCAATTAGTGTCTTCCCGTGCATCACCTGATTGATAATCAAGGACAAATAACAAAGATCGCATTTGGTTATCTATTCCTGGCATTTGGTTCCTATTTCAGGGACAGGAGGCTGATCACTCCCCCAGAGCTTGTGTAACTGCATAAGTTAATGGTGGTAAACAGTTCATTCATTACTCAACATGCTAGGCATTACTTCCAGTGGGTTAGGGGTTTTTAATTTTTAGTTTTACTTTCATTTGGCATTTCAGAGTGCATACACCCAGTAAGACACGGGAGTTGTACAATTGTCTTTGTTTTCAGGGAATGTATACCCATGGTGGTAAAACACAAGCTGAAAACTCCACACAATTAGGATATCAAGAGCATAAGTATAATTTAACTCCCAATATATTATAGACGCCCCCTTTTTGCGCGGTAAAACCCCCCTACCCCCCTAAACTCCTGAGATTGCTAACACTCCTGAAAACCCCCCGGAAACAGGAAAACCTCTAACAGCTTATTTTTCCAATTTAAAGTGTATCTATTTATATTATTAAAATATTTCACCC